CAGAGGATAGTTTAATTTAGAATCTTAGCTTTGGGAGTTAAGGGTGGGAGTTAAAATCTCCTTTCTCTGAGCACTAGGGAGGGTTTTAACCTCCGGCCTCCGGATTACAAGACCGGCGCTCTGGCGCTGAGCTACTAGGGCAGGTTCATTCAAGAGCTTTATTTTCAGCTCAGCCAGCCAGGGGGGCAAGGACTAGGAAGATAGTAAAGTAAATTACAGAGGCAATTTGACCAATGATAATGAATGGGTGTTCCACGGGTATGCCTCCAATTCAGGTAAGGATTAGTATGTCCGCTACCAGGGTCCAGAATAAGAATTGGGTGAGTGGGCGAAAGGTCAGTCCTCGTTGTTTAGAGGTATGGAGGATGGGGACGACTATAAGGACCAGGATCGAGAATAAGAGGGCGAGTACTCCGCCTAGTTTGTTAGGAATGGAGCGTAGGATTGCGTAGGCGAATAGGAAGTATCATTCAGGCTTGATATGAGGTGGAGTAACTAGGGGGTTGGCAGGTGTAAAATTGTCTGGGTCCCCGAGGAGGTTGGGTGCGAATAGAGCTAAGGATGTTAGGCCAAGTAGTATGGCTACAAATCCGAGGAGGTCTTTATATGAGAAGTAAGGGTGGAATGAGATTTTATCGGCATCGGAGTTGATGCCTGCTGGGTTATTAGACCCGGTTTCATGTAAAAATAGAAGATGGAGTACTGTGGCAGCTGCAATAACGAATGGGAATAGGAAGTGGAAGGCGAAAAATCGTGTTAGGGTGGCGTTGTCTACAGAAAATCCTCCTCAAATTCATTGTACAAGGGCGCCTCCTACGTAGGGGACAGCGGAGAGGAGGTTTGTAATTACAGTGGCTCCTCAGAAGGATATTTGTCCTCATGGAAGAACGTAGCCTACGAAGGCAGTTATTATAGTGAGAAGTAGAAGTACAACTCCGATATTTCAGGTTTCTTTATATAGATAGGAACCATAATAAAGTCCTCGGGCGATGTGTATATAAATACAGATAAAGAAGAAAGATGCTCCGTTAGCGTGAATGTTACGGATGAGTCAGCCATAGCTAACATCTCGGCAAATGTGGCAAACAGAGGAAAAAGCTGTTGAGATATCGGAGGTGTAGTGTATGGCTAGGAAGAGCCCGGTAAGGATTTGGGTGGCTAGACATAGGCCTAAGAGTGAGCCAAAGTTTCATCAAACTGAGATGTTAGATGGTGCTGGGAGATCGACTAGTGCGTCATTAGCAATTTTTAGGAGCGGGTGAGTTTTTCGGAGGTTGGCCATTAAGGTTCTTGTAGTTGAATAACAACGGTGGTTTTTCAAGTCATTAGTTTCGGTTAAAGTCCGAGCAGGAATTATGACTTATATTGTGTCTTTATTTCTTTTAGGGTTGGTTTTAGGGCTTGTGGCTGTTGCATCTAACCCTGCGCCTTACTTTGCTGCTTTGGGTTTGGTTGTGGCAGCAGGTGTAGGTTGCGGAGTTTTGGTGGGTTACGGGGGGTCTTTCTTGTCTTTGGTATTATTTTTAATTTATTTGGGGGGGATGCTGGTAGTGTTTGCTTATTCAGCGGCTTTGGCTGCCGAACCTTTTCCAGAGTCTTGGGGGGATCGTTCGGTTTTAGGGTATGTAGTGGTGTATACGGTGGGTGTGATGTTGGTGGCGGGTTGATTTTGAAGTGGGTGATACGAAACCTCGTGGGTAGTAGTGGATGAGTTTAAGGAGTTTTCTGTTTTACGAGGCGATACGAGCGGGGTAGCTTTAATGTACTCTTATGGGGGTGGAATATTAATTGTGTGCGCGTGAGTGCTTTTGTTAACACTTTTTGTGGTATTGGAATTAACACGGGGGTTGAGTCGGGGAGCGCTTCGAGCAGTTTAGGTTAGTGTGAGTAGAACGGCTAGGGCTGTTGAAAGGAAGAATAGAGTGAGGTATGTTTTAATTATGCCTTGTTGGATATTGCTTGTTGTTGTGACCATAGGTAGGTGAGTGGATACAACTCCCTTTGGGCCGATTTTTTCAAACCATGTTTGATCTACTATTTGGCTGGCAATGGTTTGTCCTAGGGTCAAGTTTAGTTTGGGGGCTAATCGGTGGATGATGGCTGGGAAGAATCCTAGCATGTTGGAGAAGTTGTGGGTAATGAGATTAGGTGTAGTTTTGAATTGTTTATTAGTTAGGGATGCAAGTTCTAGTGCGATGAGAAGGCCTGAGATGGTAACTAGGAGGGCGGCTAATTTTAATGGGAGGGGTATGGTTATGATAGGGGTTTTGGAGGGTAGAAAGTTTGAGGTGATTAGAAGTCCTGCAATAATGCTTCCTCAAGCTAGTCGTTTGATGGGATTAATAACGGAGGGGTTGTTTTCATTAATAGGGGCTGTAGCTGTAAAGCGGGGGTGTCCTATCGAGACGAAAAAGACGACCCGGAGGCTATAGACGGCAGTGAAGGAGGTAGCTAGTAAGGTAAGAGTAAGGGCTCAGGCGTTAAGGTGAGAGGTATTTAAGGCTTCAATGATAGCATCTTTGGAAAAGAATCCCGCTAAGAATGGAGTGCCAGTAAGTGCTAGGCTTCCAATTGTAAGACAGGAGGAAGTGAAAGGAGTGAGGTTATGTATGCCTCCTATTTTTCGAATGTCTTGTTCATCGTTTAAGCTATGAATAATTGATCCGGAGCACAGGAAGAGTATGGCTTTAAAGAATGCGTGGGTGCAGATATGGAGGAAGGCTAGTTGTGGTTGGTTAAGTCCGATTGTGACTATTATCAGTCCTAGTTGACTGGATGTAGAGAATGCAACGATTTTTTTGATATCATTTTGTGTTAAGGCACAAGTAGCGGTGAATAGTGTGGTTAGTGCTCCTAGGCATAAGCAGGTAGTTAGGGCTGTTTGGTTATTTTCTATAAGGGGGTGGAGTCGAATTAGTAGGAAGATACCCGCAACTACTATGGTGCTAGAATGAAGTAGGGCAGATACCGGCGTAGGACCTTCTATCGCTGAAGGAAGTCAGGGATGAAGTCCAAATTGTGCTGATTTACCGGTGGCGGCTAGGATGAGGCCTATGAGGGGGAGTGTGAGGTCGAGTTCTTTAGAGGAGGCAAATATTTGTTGAATTTCTCAGGAGTTCAGGTTTGTTGCGAATCAGGCTATGCTTAAGATAAGTCCGATATCTCCGACTCGGTTATAAATTACAGCTTGTATGGCAGCTGTGTTAGCGTCAGCTCGGCCGTACCATCACCCGATGAGGAGGAACGATATAATGCCAACACCTTCTCAGCCAATAAATAGTTGGAACATGTTGTTGGCGGTTACTAAGATAATTATGGCAATTAAGAAGAGGAGGAGGTATTTAAAGAATCGGTTCATATTGGGGTCGGCATGCATGTATCAGGATGCGAATTCTAGAATAGATCAAGTTACGTATAGAGCAATTGGGGTAAAAATGATGGAATAGTGGTCAAATTTAAAGCTGAGGTTAATGTCGAAGGTTGTAGTATTTATTCATTGTCAATTAGTAACAATTGTTTCGGTCCCCTGGTCTAGAAAAATAAAAAGGGGGAGTAGACTTACTAAGAAAGCTATTTTGATAGCAGTTTTTACGTGAGTGAGGGCTCAGTTTTCTTGTTGGGGGGTTGGGTTAAGGGTAGTAATAAGAGGATAGAGGAGAAGTGCGAAGATTATTAAAAGGGTTGAGCTTAGGATGAGTGTAGTCGGGTGCATAGCTGCTACTTGGATTTGCACCAAGAGTTTTTGGTTCCTAAGACCAATGGATGAGCTGTTATCCTTTAGAAGCACGAGTGAACCTCGGAATTTAACCGAGGGGGTAGAAGATTAGCAGTCTCTATCATCAACAGATAACTCTCGGTGGATAAGAGGGTTTTAACCTCTGTTTTTAGAATCACAATCTAATGTTTTGGTTAAACTATATCTACAGAAACATCAGCCTCATATAAGTTCAGGTTTTAGGATCAGGAGGATAATTGGGATGAGGTGTAAGGTGATAAGTAGGTGTTCGCGGGTGTGAGTCGGTTCAAGAGCAATGATGTGGGAGGGTAAGGGGCCTCGTTGGGTTATTAAGAAGAGATAGAGGGAGTAGCTTGCTGTAATTAGTGTGCCTAGCCCTGTGAGAAGAAGGGTTCAATGTGATCAGTTGAATATAGAAGTAATAATTATTAGTTCTCCTATCAGATTGGGCAAAGGGGGGAGGGCCAAATTAGCTAGACTGGCTACAAATCATCAAGTGGTTATTAGGGGGAGAATTATTTGTATTCCTCGAGCTAGTAGCATGGTTCGGCTGTGTGTGCGTTCGTAGCTTGTGTTGGCTAAACAGAACAGTGCTGAGGAGGCGAGACCGTGTGCAATCATTAGGATAATTGCACCAGTAAATCCTCAGGGCGTCTGGATTAGAATACCCCCTGCGACTAGTCCTATGTGGCCGACTGAAGAGTATGCGATTAGCGATTTTAGGTCTGTTTGGCGCAGGCAGATAGAGCCGGTTATAATAATTCCTCAGAGGGCTAAAACAATGAAGGGGTAGGCTAGTTCTTTGGTTAGGGGGTCTAGCATAACTATTATACGTATTATGCCGTATCCCCCAAGTTTAAGGAGAACAGCTGCCAGAATTATAGATCCTGCGATTGGGGCTTCTACATGGGCTTTTGGGAGTCAAAGGTGTACGCCATATACTGGTATTTTGACAAGGAAGGCTAGTAGGCAGGCAGCTCATCATAATTTATTACCTCACGTTAAGAGGTGTATGGGCTGTGTGTATTGTAGGGTAAACATAGATAGGGTTCCACTGTCATTTTGTAGAAGAAGTAAGGCTACGAGGAGGGGTAAGGAGCCGGCTAAGGTATAGAATAAGAAGTAGGTGCCGGCATTGAGGCGCTCTGTCTGGTTTCCTCATCGGGTAATAATGATAAGGGTCGGGAGTAGCGTAGCTTCAAATATAATGTAAAATATAATGATTTCTGTGGCCCCGAATGCTAAGATTAAAAATATTTGAAGGGAGACCAAAAGGGAGATGTAGGTTCGTTGGCGGTTTAAGGGCTCAGGGGAAATATGGTTTTGACTAGCAAGGACTATTAGGGGAAGTAATCAGCAGGTCAATACTAGTAGGGGTGTCGATAGGGGGTCAGTTGCTAAATAAAGGTTGGAGGAAGATCATCCGGTTTCTGACGATCATTTAAGTCAGGATAAACTTGCTAGGGCAATGACTAAACTTTGTGCGATTGATGTTGTTCAGAGTCATTTCGCAGGGCTGAATCAAATTGTTGGGAAAAGCATGAGTGTTGGGATTAGGATTTTTAGCATTGAAGGAGGTTTAGGCTTTGGAGGCGGTCTGTGCCGTGTGTTCGTGCAGTTGCTACTAGTAGGGCTAGGCCTGCGCTGGCTTCACAAGCTGAAAATGCTAGTAGGAGTATAGGAGCTACTGAGTAACCGATTGCTTCTATTTGAAGGGCTCAGAGGGACAGGGCGATAAATAGAGAGAGTATTATTCCTTCTAAGCATAGAAGGGCTGAGAGAAGATGGGTGCGGTGGAATGCGAGTCCTATGAGCCCTAGAATAAAGGCTGAGGTAAAGCTGAAGTGTACTGGTGTCATAAGGCGGTCATGGACTTAAACCATGGTCTTTTGAGCCGAAATCAAGGGTCTTGTTTTGGACTAACTGCCTATTCGGCTCATTCAAGGCCTCCCTGGGTCCATTCATAGATTAGGCCAAGAGTGAGGAGAGCAAGTACGGCAGCGGATCAGGCAAGTGTGAGGGCTGGGGTGGTGAGTTGATCTCCTCAGGGAAGGGGGAGTAGGAGGGCGATTTCTAGATCAAATAGGAGAAATAGAATGGCGATTAGAAAGAAGCGCAGGGAGAAGGGTAGGCGGGCGGATCCTAGGGGATCGAAGCCACATTCGTAGGGGGATAGTTTTTCTGCGTCGGGCGTTATTTGTGGTAGTCAGAAGGAAATAGTGGCTAGTACTGCCGATAGTGTAATGGTAATAGCAATAATTGTTGTAATTAAGTTCATTATCTTTCCTTGGATTCTAACCAAGACCGGGTGATTGGAAGTCACTTATACGTGTTAATACTAGAAAGATTATGAGCCTCATCAGTAAATAGAGACGTATAGGAATAGTCATACGACGTCTACAAAGTGTCAGTATCAGGCGGCAGCTTCAAAGCCAAAGTGATGTTCGGATGTAAAGTGATATTGAATTTGTCGTAAGAGGCAGATGGCTAAAAAGGTGGAGCCGATAATCACATGTAGGCCGTGGAATCCTGTGGCTACAAAGAAAGTAGAGCCGTATACGCCGTCAGCGATTGTAAATGGGGCTTCGTAGTATTCTATGCCTTGAAGGAAAGTAAAGTAGAATCCCAGTAAGATGGTAAGAGTAAGGGCTTGGATGGTTTGTTTTCGTTCACCTTCTATAATGCTGTGGTGGGCTCATGTAACGGTTACACCAGATGCTAGGAGGACTGCAGTATTAAGAAGTGGTACTTCAAAGGGGTCAAGAGTAATAATGCCTGTGGGTGGTCAGCAGCCTCCTAATTCAGGTGTGGGAGAGAGACTAGAGTGGTAGAAGGCTCAGAAAAACCCTAAGAAAAAGAATACTTCGGAGGTAATAAATAAGATTATTCCATAGCGTAGTCCTTTTTGGACTGGAGGTGTGTGGTGCCCTTGGAAGGTGCCTTCTCGGATAATGTCTCGTCATCATTGATATATGGTGAGAAGTAATAAAATATTTCCTATGGTTAGTAGCGTAAGTGAGTGGAAGTGAAATCAGACTGCAGTGCCTGATGTAAGTAGAAGGGCAGCAATTGCGCCAGTTAGGGGTCAGGGGCTTGGGTCAACCATGTGGTATGCGTGTGCTTGGTGTGCCATTAGACGTTTTCTTGTAGGTAGAGGCTTAGGAGTAGAACAAATACGTAGGCTTGGATTATGGCAACGGCAATTTCAAGAAGGGTAAGTAGGAAGAGGACGATAGAAGTTAGGATTGCTACTGTAGGTATAATAGGTATGAGGACAAAGGCTGCTGTAGCGATTAGTTGAATTAGGAGGTGGCCTGCTGTGAGATTGGCTGTGAGTCGTACACCAAGGGCGAGGGGGCGGATAAAAAGGCTAATTGTTTCGATAATAATAAGAACCGGGATTAGTGGGACGGGAGTTCCTTCCGGCAGGAGATGGCCTAGGGCGGCGGTGGGTTGGTTTCGCATGCCAATAATTACTGTTGCGAGTCATAAGGGGACTGCAAGGCCTATATTTAGGGAAAGTTGTGTGGTGGGGGTGAATGTGTAGGGTAGAAGGCCTAATATATTTAGGGTGATTAAAAATAATATTAGGGAAGTTAGTAGAACTGCTCATTTATGGCCTCCTAAATTGAGGGGTAGAAGAAGTTGTTGAGTAAATCGGTTGATAAATCATCCTTGGAGAGTGATAAGGCGGTTGTTTAGTCATCGGGTGGATGGGGTTGGGAAAAGGATTCATGGAAGGGTTAGTGCTACAGCAATAAGTGGAATACCTAGATACGTGGGGCTCATAAATTGGTCAAAGAAGCTTAGTGTCATGGTCAGTTTCAGGGTTCAGGTTTAGCTTTTTCAGTGCTTTGTGAAGTAGGCTCATTTGTGAAGGTGTGGCCGAGTACTTTAGGAGGAATAACAGTTAGGAAAACCAGTCATGAGAATACTAAAATAGCAAATCAGGGGGCGGGGTTGAGTTGGGGCATGTCACTAGGGGTGGTTGGGGACCACCAATCTTTAGCTTAAAAGGCTAACGCTATTCCCGATTTAGCTTCTTAGTGAGGCATCTTCAAGTATTATAGTGGATCATTTCTCGAAGTGTTCTAGGGGCACTGCTTCAACAACGATGGGTATGAAGCTGTGGTTGGCCCCGCAGATTTCAGAACATTGTCCGTAGAATACTCCAGGTCGAGAGGCAATAAAGGCTGTTTGGTTTAATCGTCCTGGGACTGCGTCCATTTTTACACCTAAGGAAGGGACGGCTCAGGAGTGAAGGACGTCTTCAGCTGAAACTAGGACGCGGATTGGAGATTCTACAGGGACAACCATTCGATGGTCTGTTTCTAGAAGACGAAATTGACCGGGCGTTAAGTCTTGGGTGGGGACTATATAAGAGTCAAAGCCTAAGTCTTCGTAGTCGGTGTATTCATAGCTTCAGTATCATTGGTGACCCATTGCTTTAATAGTAAGGTGTGGGTCATTAATTTCGTCTATAAGGTAAAGAATTCGAAGGGAGGGGAGGGCAATAAGAATGAGGATAACTGCTGGAAGGACAGTCCAAACGATTTCGATTTCTTGAGAATCAAGGATATACTTGTTAGTGAGTTTAGTAGAGACTATTGCTACAATGATATAAAGCACTAGTGTGCTGATAAGAAGAACAATCATAAGAGCATGGTCGTGAAAATGAAGGAGTTCTTCTATTACAGGGGAGGCCGCGTCTTGGAATCCTAGTTGTGAGGGATGTGCCATTTTAGCTAAATGCTTAAGACACGCGGGGTTTTAACCCACAATTTTGCCTTGACAAGGCAGTGTAATAGACTAGTTTTACTAGTATCTTATGGAAGAAAGTGGCAGAGTGGTTATGCGGTTGGCTTGAAACCAGCACATGGGGGTTCAATTCCTCCCTTTCTCGTTAACTTGCTTGTACTTGGACAAATGCTGGTTCTTCAAATGTGTGGTAAGGTGGAGGGCACCCGTGTAGTCACTCAACGTTTGTTGAAGTTATTTCAATTGATGCTACTTCTCGTTTAGCAGCAAAGGCTTCTCAAAGAATAAACAGGAACATAATTACAGCGACTAAGGAGATAAGAGATCCGATTGAGGAGATAGTGTTTCAGAGTGTGTAGGCGTCTGGGTAGTCGGAGTACCGTCGAGGTATCCCCGCAAGGCCTAGGAAGTGCTGGGGAAAAAAGGTTAAATTTACGCCGATAAATATAATCCCGAAATGGATTTTGGTTCATGTACTGTGGAGGGTATATCCCGTGAATAGCGGGAATCAGTGTACAAAAGCGCCTATAATAGCAAAGACAGCTCCCATAGATAAAACATAGTGGAAGTGGGCGACTACATAGTAAGTATCGTGGAGGACGATGTCTAGTGAGGAATTAGCAAGGACAATGCCCGTAAGTCCTCCTACTGTAAAGAGGAAAATAAACCCCAGGGCTCAAAGAAGTGGCGTTTCTCATTTGATTGAGCCGCCGTGCAGTGTGGCTAGTCAACTAAACACTTTTACTCCAGTTGGGATGGCGATGATTATGGTGGCAGATGTAAAGTAGGCACGAGTGTCTACATCTATCCCGACAGTAAACATATGGTGGGCTCAAACGATAAAACCTAAGAGTCCGATGGCTATCATAGCTCAGACTATTCCTATATACCCGAAAGGTTCTTTTTTGCCAGAGTAGTATGCAACGATGTGTGAAATTATACCAAAGCCTGGGAGAATGAGGATATAGACTTCTGGATGGCCAAAGAACCAAAAGAGATGTTGGTACAAGATTGGGTCCCCTCCGCCTGCCGGGTCAAAGAAAGTGGTATTTAGATTTCGGTCTGTAAGTAGTATGGTAATGCCTGCTGCTAGAACAGGGAGGGAGAGTAATAAAAGGACGGCAGTGACTAATACAGCTCAAACAAAAAGTGGGGTTTGATACTGAGAGATAGCTGGGGGTTTTATATTAATAATGGTTGTGATAAAATTAATGGCCCCAAGAATTGAAGAAATACCAGCCAAATGGAGGGAAAAAATAGTTAAGTCAACGGAAGCTCCTGCGTGGGCAAGATTACCTGCTAGAGGGGGGTAGACTGTTCATCCGGTGCCAGCGCCGGCTTCAACTCCAGATGAGGCCAGGAGGAGAAGAAAGGAGGGAGGGAGAAGTCAAAAACTTATGTTATTCATTCGGGGGAATGCTATGTCGGGGGCCCCGATTATAAGAGGAATTAATCAGTTTCCAAAGCCGCCGATCATAATCGGTATGACTATAAAGAAAATTATGACGAAGGCATGGGCTGTAACAATTACGTTATAAATTTGGTCATCTCCCAGAAGGGCGCCAGGCTGGCTGAGTTCTGCTCGAATCAAGAGACTTAGGGCGGTGCCGACTATTCCGGCTCAGGCACCAAATACTAAATAGAGGGTGCCAATGTCTTTGTGGTTGGTTGAGAAAAATCATCGTGTGATTGCCACAGGTAGGGTGGCTGAGCGCCTAAGCGGTGGATTGTAGCTCCATGGACAGAGGTTTAAGTCCTCTCCTTATCAAGCTCTGTGGTGTACCACATGTTAGATTGCAAATCTAAAGAAGTAGGCTAATAGCCTGCCGGGGCTTTCCCCCGCCTCGCCACCCCGGTGGCGGGGGAAAGTAGATGGATGCTCGCTGGATAGAGCGCTTAGCTGTTAACTAAGAGTTTGTAGGATCGAGGCCTTCCCACCTAGAAAGGCTTTAGCTTAATTAAAGTGTCTGGGTTGCATTCAGAAGATGTGGGATAAAGTCCTGCAGGTCTTAAACAAGGGCTGGGAGATTTTCACTCCGCTTAGAGCTTTGAAGGCTCTTGGTCTTAGTGCTATCCTAAGCCCTTGTTATAAGGTTAGTAACGTGGTCACAGCTGGAGTGAGGGGAAGCAAGCCTAGGGCTAAAATAGTAATGATCGAAAGAGGGAGGGTAATGAGGGTGAAGTTGAGGCGTCAGGGGGCGGTGGCAGTTAGAGTGTTGGGGTAGATAGTGAGGGTTATGGCATAACAGAGGCGTAGGTAAAAGTAAAGACTGAGTAGGGCTGTTATAGCAGCTAGTGTGGCAGATAGTGGGAGTCCCTGTTTTGTGAGTTCTTGTAAAATAAGTCATTTAGGTATAAAGCCTGAGAGAGGGGGGAGGCCTCCTAGGGATAGTAATACGAGAGCGGTTAATGCGGCAAGAGTTGGGGATTTAGTTCATGAAGTCGCTAGAGTATTAATGGTGAGGGAATTGTTGGTTTTTAGTGTGAGGAATGCTGAGGATGTTATGATGATGTAGAGAAAGAGACTGAGGAGTGTTAGGGAGGGTGCGTATTGTAAAATTAGTACTATCCACCCTAAGTGGGCGATTGAAGAATAAGCTAGGATTTTACGTAGTTGGGTTTGATTGAGTCCTCCTCAGCCTCCTACAAGTGTTGATAGAAGGCCTATCGCAATGAGTAGAGAAGAGTTGATAGTTGGGGCTACTTGAATTATAAGTGCGAAAGGTGCGAGCTTTTGTCAAGTTGAGAGGATTAGTCCTGTGGTGAGTTCAAGTCCTTGAAGGACTTCTGGTAATCAGAAGTGAACGGGTGCTAGGCCAAGTTTAAGTGCAAGGGCTAGTATAACTGTGGTGGTTGCTAGAGGGTGGGATAGCTGGTGGATTTCTCATTCTCCTACTAGTCAGGCGTTGGTAGTGCTGGCGAAGAGGATTATTGCTGCGGCTGTTGCTTGTGTTAAAAAATATTTGGTTGTAGCTTCAATTGCTCGTGGGTGGGATTGTTGTGCTATGATTGGGATAATAGCGAGAGTATTGATTTCTAGGCCTATTCATGCAAGGAGTCAGTGGGAGCTGGCGAAGGTGAGGATTGTGCCTAGGCCTAAGCTAGAAAGTAAGATGGTAAGTACGTAGGGGTTCATTAGTGAGGGAAGGATTTTAACCAACATATTCGGGGTATGGGCCCGAAAGCTTAATTAGCTGACCTTACTAGAAAGTGGTGTAGTGGAAGCACCAAGAGTTTTGATCTCTTGAGGATGGGTTCGAGTCCCTTCTCTCTAGAATTGAGGGGACTTGAACCCCTATCAGCCACGCTATCAAGGTGGTCCTTAAACATTCAGGCACAATTCCTTGGGGCTTAAAGTTGGGGAGGGAGGCCTGCCATTGCGGTTGGAAGTGCTAGGTGTCATAGGACAAGGGCTAGTGTCAAAGGTAAGAAGCTTTTTCAAACTAAATGTATGAGTTGGTCGTAGCGAAATCGTGGGTAGGAGGCTCGTACTCATAAAAATACAACGGAGAGGAGGGCGGCCTTTGTTATTAGGTTTACGGCTGTTAATTCGGGGAAGGCGGGGATGTGGGATGCGCCTAAAAATAGAATGGCCGAGAGTGTGTTCATTAGAAGGATATTAGCGTATTCGGCTAGAAAGAAGAGGGCGAAGGGCCCTCCGGCGTATTCTACATTAAATCCGGAGACTAATTCTGATTCTCCTTCTGTAAGGTCAAAGGGTGCACGGTTTGTTTCAGCTAGAGTAGAGATATACCATATGGCGGCAAGGGGTCAGGCTGGTACGAGTAGTCAGATGCTTTCTTGGGCTACATTGAAGGTTTGTAGTGTAAATCCCCCCGTAAAGATAATTACGCTGAGTAAGATTAGTCCAAGGCTGACTTCGTAGGAAATGGTTTGTGCCACTGCTCGTAGAGCTCCAATTAGGGCATATTTAGAATTTGAAGCTCACCCTGAGCCTAAAATAGAATACACGGCTAGGCTGGAAAGTGCGAGGACAAATAGTACCCCGAGATTTAGGTCTGTAATGGGGTAAGGGATGGGCATGGGGGCTCACAGGGTTAGTGCAAGCGTAAGGGCAAGTATGGGTGTAGCGAGAAATAGGAAGGGGGAGGAGGTGGACGGTCGAACTGGTTCTTTAATGAATAGTTTTAGGCCGTCCGCGATAGGTTGAAGCAATCCGTATGGACCGACGATGTTTGGCCCTTTCCGAAGTTGCATATATCCAAGGACTTTTCGTTCGAGTAAGGTGAGGAAAGCGACTGCTAAAAGAACGGGGACGATATATGCGAGGGGGTTAATAATGTGGGTAATTAGGGTGGTAGTCATAGCTAAGGAGAGGGTTTGAACCTCTGAGAAAGAGGGCTTAGGCCTCTCGCAATTACCGGGCTCTGCCACCTTAGCGCGCCGTTCTTTTGGGCAATCTTGGTGTGCCCCCTTTTCTGTTTTAGTTGCCTTCATCAGGTGGGGATGGGGCGTGCCTTAAGCATGGGCCCCTTCTTTCCGGTCCTTTCGTACTAGGAAACATCACTTCATAGATAGAAACTGACCTGGATTACTCCGGTCTGAACTCAGATCACGTAGGACTTTAATCGTTGAACAAACGAACCCTTAATAGCGGCTGCACCATTAGGATGTCCTGATCCAACATCGAGGTCGTAAACCCCCTCGTCGATAGGGACTCTGGGAGAGGATTGCGCTGTTATCCCTAGGGTAACTCGGTCCGTTGATCGGCGTGATGCCGGATCATTTTTGGTCAGAAATTCTGGTACTTAGAGTTGTGACTCTTGGTTGTGGCAGTGCCCCCAGTCCACATGGGGGCTTTGTTTTCCCCCGCGGTCGCCCCAACCAAAGACATATGGGCTAGGGGTCACTGCGTTTTTACTTGTTAATTCAAGGTTACTTGACGTGATCTGCCTGGTGTCTAAAGCTCCATAGGGTCTTCTCGTCTTATGTGTTTATGTCCGCTTCTGCACGGGCAGATCAATTTCATTGACTTGGAAGAGGAGACAGCTAAGCCCTCGTGATGCCATTCATACAGGTCTTCATTTAAAAGACAAGTGATTGCGCTACCTTCGCACGGTCAAAATACCGCGGCCGTTAAACCCATAGTCACAGGGCAGGCGGGACCTCTTATGTTTTGATTTACAAGAGGCGATGTTTTTGGTAAACAGGCGAGGCTTGTGTTTGCCGAGTTCCTTCTCTTCCTTTAGGTCTTTCCCTGTGAGCACTCCTGTGTGGGGTTAACGATTTGTTGATGTAGGTTTTTCTCGGTATTTGTTCTGGGCTACAGTTCCCTCTTGGCTTGGGTTCGTTATTTGTCGGTGGCGGGTCCGGTCCGACTTACACATGTGCTGGGAGAGAGTTGTCCTCTCTTATTACTCATTCTAGCATAATCGCTTCCATGTGAGCATGGAACGGCTTAGTACGGTTAGGGGGGTAGGATTTTTTATCAGGATAAGAGGCTTATATCTGTCTGAGCTTTAACGCTTTCTATGCAGGTGGCTGCTCTTAGGCCCACTGTAACAGGTTGCCTTAGTAATTATGATCCTTAGCCGCCTGTTAAGGTTGTGTCCTTGTTCAAAGGAGCTGTACCTCCTTTGATTAACTCTCTTGGTTTCTTTGGGACAAGGTTAGTTTTACCTTGAGGTCCTAAGAAGGCCAGGGGGCTGAACTTCTATTCATTTCCTAAGCAACCAGCTATAACTAGGCTCGATAGGTTTGTCACCTCTACTCGGGGCTCGTCCCACTCTTTTGCCACAGAGACGGGTTGGCCCTATAATAGGCTGTCCCGGAGTAGCTCGTCTAGTTTCGGGGGCCTGAACTAAAGTTCTCTTTGCTCGGGTTTGCTGGCTAAATCATGATGCAAAAGGTACGAGATTTAATCTCTGCTTTTCTAGGCTTAAATGGGTTGTTTCATTTCTCTTTCAGCTTTCCTTGCGGTACTTTTTCTGTTGCTCAAATTGTTTCCTTTTCCGTCGCCCGTACTAAGGTGGAAAAATGGTTTGTTGACTTAGTTTTAAGTTTTATAGGGGTATGTATGTTGTGGTGTTAGACCAAGTGTGTTGGCTAGCTAGTCAGCTCAGGGTGACCCGATTTGCACGGATGTCTTCTCGGTGTAAGGGAGGTGCTTTCCTATTTTAGCTACACTCTGGTTATTCCAAGTGCACCTTCCGGTACACTTACCATGTTACGACTTGCCTCCCCTTTGTTCGGTTAATTTCTTAGTTAGAAGGGTTAATTGAACTTGGGGAGAGTGACGGGCGGTGTGTGCGCGCCTCAGAGCCAGTTTCAAGAGAACTCTCTATTTTCTATTTACTGCTAAATCCACCTTTGGACGCTGGTTTCACAGCGTGGTTCGTAGTGCTCTAATTTAGAGAATGTAGCCCATTTCTTCCCACCCCATGCGCTACACCTCCGACTGACGTTTTGGGTTTTGCCCATTTTGCTTACTATAAGGCCTTCACAGGGTAAGCTGACGACGGTGGTATATAGGCGGGGAAAACAAGAGGTGGTGAGGTTGAACGGGGGTTATCGGTTCTAGAACAGGCTCCTCTAGGTGGGTCTGAGGCACCGCCAAGTCCTTTGGGTTTTAAGCTGGCGCTTATAGTCCCCTGGCGGATGTCAGTTGTATGTTTCCATCAAAGTTTACGGCTAGGCATAGTGGGGTATCTAATCCCAGTTTGTGTCGTAGCTGTCGTGGGTTCAGGTATAATTAAAGCTGCTTTCGTAGTAGATCTTCGTGCCCCCAGGTGCGTATGACGGCTGAGGGGGTGTTCGGCTTTATTAAATATTTTTCCGTAACCACTCTTTACGCCGGTAGTTATCAACTAGGGCCTCTCGTATAACCGCGGTGGCTGGCACGAGTTTTACCGGCCCTCTTAACTTTAACTAAGTCAAGCTTTCGCTTATGGCTTAATATTTATCACTGCTGGGTTTCCTTGGGGGTGTGGCTTAGCAAGGCGTCTTGGGCTGCTTGGGCGTGCCTGATGCCGGCTCCTCGTCCCCGGGCAGGGATTAAGGGCATCCTCACAGGAATGCGGAGACTTGCATGTGTAAGTTCAGTTAGAGCTGATAGTAAAGTCAGGACCAAGCCTTTGTGTTCGCGGGACTTTCTAGGGTCCATCTTAACAGCTTCAGTGTTATGCTTTAGTTAAGCTACGCCAACTAGGCCTTTATATATTTAACTGAGCGGGTACTAGTGACTAGTTTGCTAGATGCTATAAATTTAGCGAAAAGTTCATTAATGTATACTTTAATTATAAAAGTGGTACCAATGACAGTGTAGTCGGTGCCGAATGCTATAAAATTGGCAAAAAGTTTATTAATGTATATAAAAAAGATTAGCGCTGATTTGAGACTTCCTGGTTTAGGGGTTTGACAGGAATATAAGGATCCTTCAGCGTAGGGGGGTAGGGGGGTTTGCCGCGCGGAAGCCGGGGGGATCTTAGATATATATGAAGAAAAAAATCAACCTTATGCACTTGATATCCAAGTATGTGATTCTTTATAGAATATCTTCCACCATGATACATGGGTTCTCTGGAATTCAAGATCTAGTTCGACCTTGTTAGACTTCTTTGCTTGCACTTGTATATGCAAGCTGAAAGGAAAAAAAAAAAAAAGAGAACCCTATGCATATAAAAGAACGCCCGGCTTGGTGGGTAACGGGCAATAAGGTTGACACCATTAACCAGATGCCTTACATTCGGCTTTCAGGGGGTGATTTCTTAAGGATAGCCCTTGATATAGGAACCAAATGCCAGGAATAGTTCACGAGATGCAACCTAATACGATATCTGTCCCTGACCATCAATAAGAGTATGCCTACTATTAAATCGTTGGTCGGTTCTTACTACATTAAATAGGACCGATGCTAAATAGTTGGTGGGTAAAGACGGAGCCCGTGTTAGTTGGAGTTTTATTGATATAGCAATTAATCGGGTTAAAACAACTTAGTTGGTTATTATCACGTGTTTTGCTTTATGTAAACCTTGGATTAGTGCTGATGTATGAGGGGTTAAATCCACTTATGTTGATAATACATATAATGTACTACTCACATGCGATATTATATATATGGGTAAATACATAATATGTAATGTTATACATAGATGTAGTATAACATTGGGTTAGCTAGATATAACATTTATTGTTGTACATAGCTGAAACGT